GAAATTCCTGAATCCAAGAGTTAAGAATAATAAGTTCATTATTACACAGAATAGAATAACCACTTAGAATAATGAAACAGATTATATTTGTCGAGAAGTGCAAAATCGTCTGAATAAAATCCCCGTTGTGCATCTTGATCAATTGAATCGTTTCTTTGTGGATTCCTATATGAAGTTTTTGTAAATGTATCTTCGGGTATTCCTTTATCATTTCGTCCAACAGGAGTAGCTCCTCTAATTCTATAAATTTTGCTAGAACACTCTTTTCTTGAATATCATTCAAGAAAGTTTCGGATTGTTTAGTATTCCACCAATTAGTAACCCAAGATTCCAGATTTTTATGAAATGAGAGAGAGATCCACCAAGGTAAAAAGACTATAGATGCAATAAATAGAAGGGGAATAAATGTTTTCTTTTTTGCCATTTTTTTCATCTATAAATTCAATTGTTAATGAACCAATGTTATTCGTCGACTCTATGTGATCAAAAATTTATATAAAGCATGAGTTCTATTACAAGGTATCAAATCTATGAAGCTATTCTTTGCCGACCTTCCTTGAGAATTTGGAAGAATGTTGAAATAATAAAAACTTATTTTTTTTCCAGATATTTCAATTGGTCAAATTCGAAGCAATTCTTTCCTTTCGACAAATACCTGAAAAACCCACTTCAAGTAAATAATTCAGATTTTGAAACAAAAAAATAAAACTATCCAAATATCAAATATTTCGAAAAAATGGAGATAAATTTATGAATGTTATAATTCAAAATGGGTGGCAAAACAATACAAAAATTGGAGAGTTTTTTTTACCCCCAGCTGAGAATGAGAAAGCAGTTAAAAAACTTCAATTGGTACACGCAAGAAATAGGCCAATTCCGCAGCTTTTTGTTCAATTTCTCGTGGAGTCAAATTCTCATCAGTACGAGTCAACGGTATGGCCCCTTGGCCTCGGATTTCCAGATAAAGGACACGACGAGTAGAAATACCCTCTTTAAGTTCTATTCTTATCGACTGAATATCTTTTATAAGGAATCGTAGGAAGATGCGACGATTTTTTCCAGGGAATCCCCAACGAAAAATACACACTCTACCTTCTTTTCTATCGAATAGATCATAACCACTACCTACATTCCATGAAATTGTGCACCACAAATAGGAGCTAATAAAGAGGCCTGCGATCCCATAGAAAGACATCACGATCCCTTGTGGAAAAAAAAGGATTTGCTGAGAAGGAAATAAAGATATCACATTTCTACCAAGATAGCTGGAAGTTCCAACCAATACGAAGCCTAATGAACCTAAAAAGAGGATAACGGCCCAGCAAAAATTACTTGTTTTTCGAGACCCTGTTATAAGTTCTATCCATATACGTTCTGATCGCCAATTCATACTATATCGAGTTGCATTTAATTGAATTTTAAAAAGAATACGTAAAGTAAAACGAGTTTTACTTTACGTATTCTTTTTGTTTCCGAAGTAACTCTCATCAACTAGCACCATTCTATTATGGTGTGAACTTTTATGGGTAATTCATCAAATTAGTTTTATATAAGAATATCCCCTTCATAGAACCGACCCCGTCATAGATATCTACATACATTGACTTTGTCTTTTAAACATCTATCGATTCGATCCTAATCTTGAAAAGAATTTTAATTAAATTACTCGTTTTCACATACATAAAAGTTCCTTCTTTTATGTTTGGAAGAAATCACGTGTTATACCATATTTCACTTTCTACTAAATGGATCGCTGTGTTAGAATTCAAATCTAAGTATTGAAAAAATCAGATTTGGCCCCATTGTGCCTAAACAATCTTGTTTCTTTGAACATGAAGAAATAAAGAAGCCATTGCAATTGCCGGAAATACTAGGCCCACTAAAGGAACCAAAATAGAGGGAAAGTTGATAGTTGTCATAGAATGGGGTACCTCGATTTACTATTTGTACCTGTTTTTTATATTGTTCTAAAAATATCTTAATTCGAATTCTAATTATCTAACTAATTATATAATTATACTAATTATATCTAATATATCTAAGTGAGTATATACTCAGTGCAATTATTTATAATTGACTTTCATGCTCAACTTTATTTTGATTTAAAGGAAAGAATGCAGCTGAAATAACTCACTTACAACGTACTTTAAAGGATTACGTGGTACGATTGAATCGAATAAACCCTTATTAAATAAATGTTCGGCTGATTGTGAACCTTCAGGTACTGTCTTATTCAACGTTTGTTCAATTACTCTTTTACCAGCAAATGCAATGTAAGCGTTGGGTTCGGCAATAATTATATCTCCCAACATACCAAAACTAGCTGTCACCCCCCCAGTAGTAGGAGATGTAAGAATTGCTACATAGAATAATTTTTTATTTGATTGATAATCATATAAAGCAGACGATATTTTAGCCATTTGCATCAAGCTCAAACTTCCTTCTTGCATGCGTGCCCCTCCAGAAGCGCATACTAGAATAAGGGGTAGAAATTGATTGG